AAGTGGAAGAAAAGGTATTATCCACGCATATTGATATGTCTGTTCCATAAAAAAAGTTTTTTTTCTTAATTAATTGTTTCCGATTCACCGGATCTTAGCTCTTTCGAAAAAGTAAATAAAAAATAAAGATATGCACTAACTTATTTAATAATTTATATTTATATTAGTATTTATTCTGAGTCTTTTCAAAATTGTTCAAATATGCAAAACAAGAAGTTACAATTGGTCAAATGATATAACCAAGTGACATATAAAAACGAATACTTATAATAGGAAAGTAGGAAAATAAAAAATATTATTAATATTCATAGAGCAAGGATAAAATTTTAGGCTAAAAAGAGTACTTGATGCTAATATGAATTAGAGGATTAACTAAGGTCGTTGGTCTAATGAAATAAAACCTCTTGATTTTAGTTAGTTTATTTAAACTCATTAACTAATTCATTATGGGATTTATTGTTTTCCATTTCAATCAAAACAATTTATTAGGAATATTTGGAAAGTTTATAAGATTATAGCTCTAAAATGCACTTTTTATCGAGCAAGGATAAAAAATGACTGAGATCCTTTTTTATCAAACTACATACCCTTTAACAGATTTTTTACTAGTCTCATTCGAGTTTTAAAGTTTAGGTGTATTTTTGTTTTCAAGTTTTACTAAAAAAAGACTCAATTTATTAGGCAAAAGTTTACAAGGTATTTTATTACATGTAAATAAAATATAGAATGACTAAAATAAAGGTATTTTAGGTTCTTTATTTCTTTTGATTTCTATCCCATAGCAGATGAGATATAAACAATGAGAACTAAGAGTTCAAAACCAAAAATTTTGGGTTTTACAAATAGTGTATGGAATCAAAATTTTGTTATTTCGAGTCATTTTTTATTTTCACGGATCTTTGACGTATCTAGATTTCTATGAAGAGAATCTTTTATAAAAAAAAATAGATAATGAATATAAGATAAGAAATAATAATTCGTTTTGAACAACAGATGTCTTTCACATCCAACTATAACAATGACTAACTTCTTCTTTTTTAAATGGCAGTTCCAAAAAAACGTACTTCGATATCAAAAAAGCGTATTCGTAAAAATATTTGGAAAAGGAAAGGATATTGGGCGGCATTAAAAGCTTTGTCATTAGGGAAATCTCTTTCTACCGGGAATTCAAAAAGTTTTTTTGTACGACAAACAAATAAGTCCTAAAATATTGGAATAATTTGGAATGGATTTGACTAAAAAAATTGGATCAGTAATTAATATCATTAATATCTCAGTAATTTGTTAATTTTATATTAAAGTTAATATTTTAATATTAAAGTTAATATAAAATTAACAATTGGCAGTTCCTATTCTAATCAATATGAAATAGACTCTTAATCTTATAAAAAGAAGAAGTATTCTTCTTTCTAAATTATAAATAAAATAAATATATATAAGATTTTTTATTTGAATTTTTTAGTATATTTTCATTCAGATTTTGGTGGTGGGGAGTCTTCTTTTCCCCATCGACCTTTAAAAGAATAAATAATGAAAAAATTTTATATTTATCAGGAAGGGTATATAGAATATTTTTAGTTCAAATTAATTAATTGTTCAAACTAATCCATTCCGTGTTAAAGATTTTTGGATAACTTTCTGACTTCTTAATTTATTATATATACTATATTTAATGTATTTTCCATATATATCCAATTTTCAGCCCAATGAATAATCAATAAAAGAACTTAATTGTTGAGATATTATTATATGTACAAGTGGCAATTTGGAGTAATACAAAATAGACATATTTTAGATTCATTGATAAAATTGAGTTTGTGTTTCAAATTGAATTTATTAAATAAGATAAACCAGAAATAATGACAATAAAAGAAAAAAGTTTTTTAGTCTATCGAAGAATTCTATCGTTGCAAGAGTCGTATTTTAGAATCGGCTAAACTACGTCAAAGCCCTAAAACCAGACACCTTAAAGAAACTACTGAACCTTTAAATTGACTTTTTTGAACTCTTTTTTTTTTTACTAAAAAAAACTTATTTGAGTGAATTGACTTGTTCAATCTCGACGATTGAATATAAATAGGTTATTATGAGTTCGAGCAAGCCGCTATGGTGAAATCGGTAGACACGCTGCTCTTAGGAAGCAGTGCTAGAGCATCTCGGTTCGAGTCCGAGTGGCGGCATGCCATCTTCTAAAAGATATCAAATAGATCCTATAATAAAATTAAATTAAATTCCCAATTTCTATTTCTTAATTAATACGGGGGGATCCCCCGTTTTTTCATTTTTATGATATTTTCAACTTTAGAGCATATATTAACTCATATTTCCTTTTCTATTGTTTCAATTGTAATTACAATTCATTTGATAAGCTTATTGGGCAATCAAATTAGAAAACCATATTATTCCTCAGAAAAGGGGATGATAGCTACTTTTTTATGTCTAACAGGATTGTTAATAACTCGTTGGATTTATTCGGGCCATTTTCCACTAAGTGATTTAT